CTTCCTTTCTATCGAATCGATCATAACCACTACCTACATTCCAGGAAATTGTGCACCACAAATAGGAACTAATAAAGAGACCCGCGATCCCGTAGAAAGACATCACGATCCCTTGTGGAAAAAAAATGATTTGCTGAGACGGAAAAAAAGATATCAAATTTCTACCAAGATAACTGGAAGTTCCAACCAATAAGAATCCTAATGAACCTAAAAAAAGGATAAGGGCCCAGCATAAATTACTTAGTTTTCGAGACCCCGTTATAAGTTCTATCCATATATCTTCTGATCGCCAACTCATACTTGATCTGATTGCATTTTATTGGAATTGAGAGAATACCCCAAATGAATTTGGCTTTACTTTTTTTTTGTTTCCGAAGTAACTCTCATCAACTAGCACTAGTTTGATGTGAACTAGCACTAGTTTGATGTGAACCTTTAGGAGTAATTCATCAAATTGGTTAGATCTAAAATAATAACATACCCTTCATATGAGCCCACTATACATATTGATATACCTATAGATCCACCGACTTTACATTTTAGCCATCCAGCGATCCTGATCTATTTGAAACTAGCTAGAATTCATTTATCCATAGATCCTTTTCTGCAGGCATAAGAACTTTTTCCTTTATGTTCGGCGGAAATTACACGTTAGACCATATTTTTCGAAATAGATATCTGTGTTATGCTACAAGTCTAAGTTTTGAAAAAAAAAAACGGATGAGATTGGGTCCCATCAGATCTAAACAATCTTGTTTTTTTGAACATGAAGAGATAAAGAAGCCATTGCAATTGCCGGAAATACTAGGCCTACTAAAGGCACAAAAATAGAGGGGAAATTGAAAGTTGTCATAAAATGGGTACCTCGATTTACTATTTGTACCTGCTATTATTTCTTTTTTATAAATAAAGAAATATCTTATAATAATTATAATTAAGAATTGTAATTATTATTAATTAATTAAATTTCAAATTCTTAGTATAGAAATAAGTACCTATATATCTAAGTGAGTATATAGAATAAGTCCAAGGAATGTAGAACTAAATAAATGGACTTATTCATCTTTCTACATGAAAGATATGTATGATAATTCACTTTATTATTTTTCTTCATTTCTTTGTCTTTTGTTCTTGTCTTCGAATTTTTAATAAAGAAAGAGTTTCTTACAGATACAGATTATCGAAAGATTCGTTAGAATGCGACCCAACAGGAATTTTTAGTGAAAATGGGATTTTCGGGAGATAGAGAAAGATAAAAAACTATATATCTATCTTTTCTCTATTTGATTATATACATAAGACATAAGACGAAATTCATTTTATTTGCCTAATTTCACGAAAGGAAGAATTCACTCTTTTATCTTGTTGATAGAGACTTCTTAATTAGTAATCGGGATTCTAGGTAAAAAAAAAGAGTTATCCGCAACTTTTTATTCTTTCTACAATTAGATCTTAGGTCATCAAAGAAAACTCCATTCTTATTTACTTTGATTCTTATAAACTAACTACTTGTTTGCTACAAATAAACTAATTGAATTTTGTGTGCTCTACTTGATTGAATTTTAATTCAAAGGAAAGAAAGCGTGTAGCTTAAATAACTCACTCAGAACGCTTTTTAAAGGATTACGTGGTACAATTAGGTCAAATAAGCCCTTCTGGAATAAATATTCAGCCGCTTGTGAACCTTCAGGTACTGTTTTATTCAATGTTTGTTCAATTACTCTTTTACCCGCAAATGCAATATAGGAATTGGGTTCAGCAATAATGATATCTCCCAACATACCAAAACTAGCTGTTACCCCACCAGTAGTAGGAGATGTAAGGATTGATACATAAAATAACTTTTTATTTGATTGATAATCATATAAAGCAGACGATATTTTAGCCATTTGCATCAAGCTCAAACTTCCTTCTTGCATGCGTGCCCCCCCGGAAGCGCACACTATAATAAGAGGTAGAAATTGATCGGTAGCGTACTCAATCAAACGGGTGATTTTCTCCCCGACTACGGATCCCATACTACCCCCCATAAACTGAAAATCCATAACCCCAATTGCTACGGGAATACCATTTAGTTGACCTATGCCTGTTTGAACAGCCTCAGTTAATCCTGTCTTTCTTTGATAAGAATCAATACGATCTTTATAAGGCTCCTCCTCCGAATGAAATCCAATGGGATCCAGAGAGACCATGTCTTCATCCATAGGGTGCCAAGTACCGGGATCGATCGAAAGTTCGATTCTATCTGAACTACTCATTTTCAAATGATATCCACATTGTTCACAAATATTTGTTTTTGATTTCAAAAATTTCTTATAATTTAATTCATAACAATTTTCGCATTGAACCCACAAATGCCTGTATTTTTGAGTTACATCGAGATCATTAGACCTTTCTCTTAGAGTTAAATCACTACTCTTCGTGTGGGTTCGTATACCGGACCTCGCGCTTTCACTACTATTTGTATGTTTACCAAAAATACACCTAGAAATGTAACTGT